TATACTAACTGAAAAAAGAGCATCTTTCAAAAATTCATACCAATCTATAGAATTATTCAAATTTTGATGTAAAAGGTTTATAGACGGAGTTAACCATTTTGATAATATATCCAAATAAAATCCTTCGTGATTGAAAGGAATTCCTAGGGATCCAACGAACAACGTAAATAGAACCAATACAAGTATAGGAAATAACATAGTATTATCCGATTCATAAGGATACGAAAAAAACTTCTTATTTCCAAAACGGGTAATAGTAATAAAAGGTTGTGTGATGTTTCTTGCATTCTGATCAATTCGATACGTTTTTTTTGAAAAAAAATAAAAAATATCATGATTTTTCATTGTTAATAACGTTAATAAACTAAAATTTTTGTTAATTTTTTTTGAATCTTCTTTACCCCATAGAGATATTGAATAGAAGGGGGTATTCTTTTTGCCATTATAATTTTGAAAATGAACGTTTAAATGTCCTTCAAAAGTAAGTAAATATATTCGAAACATATAAAATGCGGTTAATCCCGCTGTAAACCAAGCTATTATTGCGAAAATGGGTGAATACAACCAAGTATCATTAAGAATTTCATCTTTGGACCAAAAACAAGCAAGAGGCGGAATACCACAAAGAGAAAGTGTACCTAATAAAAAAGCGGTTTTGGTAATTGGGACATGCTTTGTTAAACCCCCCATAAAAACCATATTCTGACTTTTATTTGGAGAATATCCAACAAGAGTTTCCATTGAATGAATAACGGATCCAGATCCTAAAAATAATAATGCTTTCGAATAAGCATGAGTAATCAAATGAAATAAAGCACTTCGATAAGACCCCATACCTAGAGCTAACATCATATAACCCAATTGAGACATTGTGGAATAGGCTAAACCCCTCTTAATGTCTTTTTGAGCAAGGGCAAAAGTTGCTCCGAATAATATTGTTATTACTCCTACCAAAGAGATGAAATTCATTATATGAGGGATGACTATGAAAAGAGGAATAAGCCGAGCTACAAGAAAAATGCCCGCAGCTACCATAGTAGCAGCATGTATAAGAGCCGAAATAGGAGTAGGTCCCTCCATGGCATCCGGTAACCATACATGAAGGGGAAATTGTGCAGATTTAGCAACTGCACCGGCAAATAATAGAACGGCACAGAAAGTAACAAATAAAAAATTGACTTCATTATGATTATTAGAAATCAAGTTATTTAATATTTTGAATAAATCTCGAAATTCGAAACTCCCTGTTATCCAATAAAAACCTAAAATTCCTAATAATAAACCAAAATCCCCAACACGATTAGTTACAAATGCCTTTTGGCAAGCATTTGCAGCAACAGGCCGTGTGAACCAAAACCCTATTAATAGATATGAACACATTCCTACCAATTCCCAAAAAATATAAATTTGTATCAAATTAGAACTAGTAACTAATCCTAACATAGAAGTACTGAAAAAACTCATATAAGCAAAAAATCTCAAATATCCTTGATCATAAGACATATAATTATCACTAAAAATAAGAACCATAATTCCAATAGTAGTAATCAATATTGACATAATAGAAGTAAGCGGGTCGATCAAGTAACCGAATTCTAAAGAAAAATCATTATTGATGATCCAAGACCATACATATTGATAGATAGAACTGCCATTTATTTGCTGAATAGACAGATTGATCGAAAAAAGCATGACTATACTTAACAAAAAAACACTTTGAAAAGCCCACATACGGCGAAGACTTTTTGTTGCCGACGGAAAAAGAAGAAGTCCCGCCCCTATTAATATAGGAACTGGAAGTGGAAGGAAAGGAATTATCCACGCATATTGATATGTCTGTTCCATAAAAAGGTTTTTTATTCTTAATTTATTGTTTCCGATTTACCGGATCCTACCCCCTTTCAATTTCAAAAAAAAAAAGGGTCAATAAAAAAATCAAGAGATGTACTAACTTAAAGATATTTTTCGAATTTTATATATTATCTGGGTCTTTCCAAAATACTTTAAATATTAAAATAAAGAAGTTACAATTGGGCAAATGATATAACCAACTTGCTCAAAAAAAGCGAATTTTGTTATTAACTAAGATTTTTTTAACAAAACGTGTATCTTTTAACAAATTAATTACTTTAATTACTAGTTTGATTCGAAATTTAAAATGTAATATGGAAGTATTCTTTACTCAAGTTTGACCAATTAATAGAAAATTAAAGTTTTAATTAGGCAATGGGTTTTTAAAGGGTTCTTAAATCCTTGGGTGTTGGGTGTATTTTATTCTGTATAAATATAAATGAAAGAAATGTAGAAAAAAAGGACAGAGCTCAAAAGGGAAGGTCTTTTTTAGGTTCTTTGTCTCACCAAATCAAATTTATATAGTACAACAGCGGATTCTATAGTATAGATGTGAATCATAAAGAACACAAAATAAAGATACGAATCAATAAAACGAGTCTTTCTTACGAATATTCTATGTATATATATTCTATGTATCTATGTATAT